TGAATAAAACAGTACCCGAGGGTTCGCAATCGGCTGAATATTTATTTGAGAAGGGCTTATTTGACCTAATCGTATCACGTAATCTTTTAAAAAGCGTTTTAAGTGAGTTATTTAAGTTCCACGCTTTCTTTCCTTTGAATCAAAATGGAATAGAGACGAAATAAAATAGAGCACTAAACTCAATTATTTGTAGCAAATGGGTAGTTAGTTTATCAGAATCAAAAAAAGGAGAATTGTCTTTCGTCACATAAGATCAAATTTTATATTGTATAAAGAAGCAAAAGTTGTGTATAACTCCCCCTTATCTCTATTTCTGATTAAAATCTCTCTAAAAAGATGGAATTCGCCCTTTCATAAAATTAGACAATAATTCTTCTTCGCCTCTTACGTATATAATTCAACTCTAAAATCTAAAAAAACAAAAAGTTTTTTATTTCTATTTCCCGAAAATCCTGTTTTAGCTAAAAATACCTGTTGGTTCGTATTCTAATGAAGTATTCGATAATCTATAAGAAATTCTTTATTTTTTTAGTAAATTTAAATTCGAAGACAAGACGGAAAGACAAATACTTAGTTCTACATTTTTTGTTCTTGTTCTAGACACTCACTTAAATATTTAGATATAGAGATGTAGATACTTCGATTTATAGTTATGTTGTCTTAATAATTGAAATTGAGTATTAAATGAGTTATTACAGTCATAATAATGAGCTTGATTTGAATTTATTATTTTCATTCTTTTCTCATTTTATAAATTATAATTATTATAAGATATATTGAATTTATAAATAATAATAATAACATAACAGGTACAAACAATAAATCGAGGTACCCATTCTATGACAACTTTCAGTTTTCCCTCTATTTTTGTGCCTTTAGTAGGCGTAGTATTTCCGGCAATTGCAATGGCTTCTTTATCTTTTCATGTTCAAAAAAACAAGATTCTTTAGATTCGAGGTGACCCTATATCTATACCCTCAAATTGTTTCAAAACTTAGATTTGTATCATAAAACAGATATTCATTTATTGAAATATATGGTAGAATATGTGATTTTCACCGAGCAAACAAAAACATAAAAAAGCACAGGGCCCCTAGGCCCGCTGACACAAGATATATAGTCAATGAATTCTATCCGTAATCCGAATCACTGGATGGCTCAAATTGGGAATGGAAGATTTGTGTATTGGGGTGTATAGTGGGATTTTCTGAGGTATGCTAGTTTTTTAGATCTAAGCAATTTGATGACTTATTCCTAAGGTTCATAGCAAACTAGTGCTAGTTGATGAGAGTTATTTCGTAAATAAAAAAGTAAAGTCAAATTAATTTGAGGTAATCTCTCAATTCCAATAAAATACAACCGGATCGAGTATGAGTTGGCGGTCAGAACATATATGGATAGAACTTATCGCGGGGTCTAGAAAAATAAGTAATTTCTGCTGGGCCTTTATCCTTTTTTTAGGTTCATTGGGATTCTTATTGGTTGGAACGTCCAGTTACCTTGGACGAAATTTGATATCCCCTTTTCCTTCTCATCCAATCATTTTTTTTTCGCAAGGGATCGTGATGTCTTTCTACGGACTCGCAGGTCTCTTTATTAGTTCCTATTTGTGGTGCACAATTTTTTGGAATGTAGGTAGTGGTTATGATCGATTCGATAGAAAGGAAGGCGTAATGTGTATTTTTCGTTGGGGATTCCCTGGAAAAAATCGTCGCATATTACGTCGATTCTTTATAAAAGATATTCAATCCATTAGAATAGAAGTTAAAGAGAGTATTTATGTTCGTCGTGTTCTTTATATAGACATCCGAGGGTGGGGGGCCATTCCCTTGACGCGCATTGATGATAATTTGACTCCAAGAGAAATTGAACAAAAAGCTACTGAATTGGCCTATTTCTTGCGTGTACCAATTGAAGTATTTTGATAACTGGTAGATTCCCGCTTTATCAGGAGATACAAACACAGGAATCCCCTCCTTTTCTGATTCAGATATTGTTTCCCGATATTTTTTTAGTATTTCTTTATTCTTTCTAGATTCAAAGACTAACAAAAAAATCCTAAACTAAATAAAAGATAAAAGAGATTCATAAGTTCCATACCTTGTATAGAATAGAGAACTCATATCACAGAGGAAAAAATGGCAAAAAGGAAAGTATTCCCACCTCTAGTATATCTTGCATCTATAGTATTTTTGCCCTGGTGGCTTTCTCTCTCATTTAAAAAAAGTCTGGAATATTGGGTTACTAATTTGTGGCATACCGGTCAACCCGAAATTTGTTTGAATGAGATTCAAGAAAAGAGTATTCTAGAAAAATTCATAGAATTGGAGGAACTGTTCGTCTTCGACGAATTGATCGACGAATACTCAGAAATACGTCTACACAAGCTTCGTATAGGAATCCAACAAGAAACGATACTACTAATTAGGATACACAACGAGGATCGTATTCAGACGATTTTGAACTTCTCGACAAATATAATATGTTTTGTTATTCTAAGCGGGTATTCTATCATTGGTAATGAAGAACTTGGTATTCTTAACTCGTGGTCCCAGAAATTCCTATATAACTTAAGCGATACAGTCAAAGCTTTTTCTATTCTATTATTAACTGACTTATGTATCGGATTTCATTCACCCCAGGGTTGGGAATTACTGATTGCCTCTGTCTACAAAGATTTTGGATTTGTTCATAATGATCCAATTTTATCTGGTCTTGTTTCCACCCTTCCAGTCATTCTTGATACAACTTTTAAATATTTGATTTTTCGTTATTTAAATCGAGTATCTCCGTCACTTGTAATTATTTATCATTCAATGAATGGCTGATAAAAAAAGAAAAAATCCACTGATATTAATCTAATAAAATTAAAATTAGAGCCCTTATTATTTTATTTTATATTATTTTTTATTTTGTAGTTGTACATAAACAAAGGATTGAAAATCGTACTTATGTTTTCTATTTTTAACCATCTTCGGGACTCATCCGATATTTATATTATTCCCTAGTAAAATTAGTTAAGTAACTAACAGAATCGTGGATAGGGAACTATACTAGCGACTTACCCCCCTTATTGTAATTGTAGAAACTTTTGGATCAACTATTGGACCATGGAAAATAGAAACACCTTTTCTTGGATAAAGGAACAGATTACTCGTTCTATTTCCGTATCGCTTCTAATATATATCATAACCCGTCCGGACATTTCAGAAGCATATCCCGTTTTTGCACAGCAAGGTTATGAAAATCCACGGGAAGCGACGGGGCGTATTGTATGCGCCAATTGCCATTTAGCTAATAAGCCCGTGGATATTGAGGTTCCGCAGGCGGTACTTCCGGATACTGTATTTGAAGCAGTTGTTCGAATTCCTTATGATATACAACTGAAACAGGTTCTTGCTAATGGTAAAAAAGGGGGTTTGAATGTGGGGGCTGTTCTTATTTTACCAGAGGGTTTTGAATTAGCCCCTGCCGATCGTATTTCTCCTGAGATGAAAGAAAAGATAGGCAATTTGTCTTTTCAGAGCTATCGCCCTAATAAAAAAAATATTCTTGTGATAGGACCCGTCCCCGGTCAGAAATATACCGAAATAGTCTTTCCTATTCTTGCCCCTGACCCGACTAATAAAAAAGATGTTCACTTCTTAAAATATCCTATCTACATAGGTGGGAACAGGGGAAGGGGTCAGATTTATCCCGACGGGAGCAGGAGTAACAATACAGTTTATAATGCTACAACAGCAGGCATAGTAAACAAAATAATCCGAAAAGAAAAAGGGGGATATGAAATAAACATAACAAATGCGGATGGGCGACAAGTGGTTAATATTATTCCCCCAGGACCAGAACTTCTTGTTTCAGAGGGTGAATCGGTCAGATTGGATCAACCATTAACGAGTAATCCTAATGTAGGCGGGTTTGGTCAGGGAGATGCAGAAATAGTACTTCAAGATCCATTACGTGTCCAAGGACTTTTATTCTTCTTGGCATCTGTTATTTTGTCACAAATCTTTTTGGTTCTTAAAAAGAAACAGTTTGAGAAGGTTCAACTGGCTGAAATGAATTTCTAGACTTGTGGATTTATAGACACCAAAAAATGAAAATTCTCAAAACCTATTTGCTAGGTTAAACCCTTTTTCTACCGGATGCCGGCAATTCTTTGTATCACATTACTAATCATAGTATGTAGATTTTGAAAAAAAAAACTATTTTTTTCAAAGTGGGGTAATGTGGTTATGATACTATTGCTAGATTTCAATGTCATAAAATATATGATTTTTATAATCGAATTTTAGAGTAAAAAAAAATCCAATTGGATGAGATACTAGACAGAAGTAATCGGATATATAGAACATATAACGGTGGGAAACAAAAAAATCCGTCTTTGCTAGTCTAGCCTTCGGCACAAGAAAGTGAATTTCAACACCCTTTCCTTGTGTCGAAAGAGTAATGATTCTTTGAAGAACAGGATCAAGAACCTTTACTCTTTTTTCCATTTTTACAGATCTTTTAAAAAAATAACAGAACAATTAATTAATAATTAAGTAGAACGTATTAACTAAACTTACAAAAAATTTTCATTTTGATGAGACACTAAACTAAATAGAGTCAAACCCAAAATGAAAAAGAGAAAGAGAATACAGTTTATTGAAACAGGAGAAGAGGGAGTCTTTTTTTTTAGTTATACGAAAAAAAGATATGCTTCTTAAGAACTCAACGGGCACTTTCCCCTAGAATCCGACAAACAAAAAGGGGAATCCCGTTGAGTTCTTACGTTTTCATCTCTACGACTCAATTCGTTCGAGTACTACAGGGATGACCCCAATCCGGAATATGAACCATAAAAGAAAACACCTATTAAACCGATCACAAGAATACCAGTTACAGTACCTATTATCCAAAGAGGAATCCTTCCAGTAGTATCGGCCATTTATCCCACTTCCCTCCACATTTCATCAAGTGTTCGTGCTAGAGACAGAAACAGTCATTGATAATTATGA